TGTGACATTCCAAATTTTTTTATTTAACTATTTGTAATTTGTAGAACTTTGTATTAACCCTTAGGTTGGTTTTTCGTCCTGTAAAGAATTTTATTTAGGATTTAGAAAACTAATTCGATATTGGCCTGAACTGAACATCTTGTCTAATAAAAAACTTTTTTTGTAATTTAATTATTTATTATGATATGACAGATAAGTGTACCGATGAGGAAAATAAGAATCCCCACCGGATAAAACATATTCAAAAAAAAGTGAAACCTTGTATCTTTTTTTTTTTTTTAAAAAAAAAAAAAGTACCATTTTCAGATTAAGATTATTTAATCGAGTGTTTGACTATTTAATTGTCGCACAAAAAAGCTTTTTGAATTCCCGGTAGAAAGAGACTTCGCTAAGGAAAAAGCTTTCAACGCTGCCCAATATACCTTCTTTTTCCAAATGTTTTTACGAATACGTTTTTTTGAGATAGAAGTACGTTTTTTTGGAACTGCCATGAAAAATTTGAAAAAGTTATTCATTTCTCTAGTTGAATGTGAAAGACATCTATTGGTCAAACAATTCCATTTTTTCTTTTTTTTTTTTTATATCTCTGTCTATTTTCGTCGTGATCTATTTATACATGTAATAAAATACACCAAAAAGTTCAAAAAAACCAATCCTTACCTAACAAATTCCAAATTCTTTAAATTACTGTAGTTTTTTATTAGTTGGTCAAGCTCAAAATAAAAAGAAAAGAGCGAGTACACATTTTTTTGATTTTAAAATTTAGTAGTTAATCAAAGGATACATGATTTTCTAAAAGTCATCTTATCTTAGTAATTTCGTCTTTTCTTTTAAGTCTATTTCTTCTCCCTGGTATTGAAACAAAAGTGTGGGATATTCTAGCGTTTTCTACAAAGAAAAAGAAATGTCTTTTATTCGAATGGAAAATAATCAGTTCTACCATGAATTAGTTAATGATTATGAAACTAAAAAAAAAAAAAAGAACTAGTTCTTTTTTTGGGGGGCCAGTTTTGGTATGGATCATCCTATTATTTATATCAAAATAAAGTAATGTATTAACTACTTTATTTTGGTGTAATTATTTGCTCTATGGATATAAATTATCGTAATACGTAATAATAATTGAATTTTTTTCTGCATTTTCCTAAAAATCTTACTTAATATTCAATATTCATAAAATGAATTAGTGTGTTATTTCATTTTAAATATAAATAGTAACTTGATCATATTCATATCATTTGACCAATTCGAACTTCTTGATTTGAATATTGGAAGTATTGGGTAAAGAAGAAAGATTGAGAATAATTAGGAATAGAAAAGTCTATTTAAGTTTTCCATATCTTGATTTTTTATTGAACCTATAAAAAGATATAAGAGCCGGTGAATTAGAAAGAATTAATTAAAAATAAAAAGGTTTTTTTATGGAATATACATATCAATATTCATGGATTATCCCCTTCATTCCACTTCCAGTTCCTATGTTAATAGGAGTGGGACTTCTACTTTTTCCAACGGCAACAAAAAATCTTCGCCGTATGTGGGCTTTTCCTAGTATTTTATTGTTAAGTCTAGTTATGATACTTTCGGTCTATCTATCTATTCAGCAAATAAATAGAAGTTTTATCTATCAATATGTATGGTCTTGGACCATTAATAATGATTTTTCTTTAGAGTTCGGTCACTTAATCGATCCACTTACTTTTATTATGTTAATATTAATTACTACTGTTGGAATTTTGGTTCTTTTTTATAGTGACAATTATATGTCTCATGATCAAGGATATTTGCGATTTTTTGCTTCTATGAGTTTTTTCAATACTTCCATGTTGGGATTAGTTACTAGTTCGAATTTGATCCAAATTTATATTTTTTGGGAATTAGTTGGAATGTGTTCTTATCTATTAATAGGTTTTTGGTTCACACGACCTAGTGCGGCGACGGCTTGTCAAAAAGCGTTTGTAACGAATCGTGTAGGCGATTTTGGTTTATTATTAGGAATTTTAGGTCTTTATTGGATAACCGGTAGTTTTGAATTTCGGGATTTGTTCCAAATATTCAATAACTTGATTTATAATAATGAGGTTCCTTTTTTATTTCTTACTTTGTGTGCCTTTCTTTTATTTGCCGGTGCAGTTGCTAAATCGGCACAATTCCCCCTTCATGTATGGTTACCTGATGCCATGGAAGGCCCTACTCCTATTTCGGCTCTTATACATGCCGCTACTATGGTAGCAGCGGGCATTTTTCTTGTAGCTCGACTTTTTCCTCTTTTTATAATCATACCTTACATAATGAATTTCCTATCTTTAATAGGTATAATAACAGTATTATTAGGAGCTACTTTAGCTCTTGCTCAAAAAGATATTAAAAGAGGTTTAGCTTATTCTACAATGTCTCAATTGGGTTATATGATGTTAGCTCTAGGTATGGGGTCTTATCGAGCCGCTTTATTTCATTTGATTACTCATGCTTATTCGAAAGCATTGTTGTTTTTAGGATC